GTAAATAAGAAGATTGTTTACGAATAAAAACGAATAAAAATTCCCATTCAAATACATAAGAATTGTATAGGAACCGAAATAATCTTTTATTTTCTTTTGAAAAAACGTAAATAGATTTCTTCTGAGTAATGAGAAGACTATTCAAATTATGATATTCGTGAAGAAAGAACCGCAATAAATGTAAAAAAGGAACATCTTGAATCCAGCATTGAAGAATTTGAACCAAGATTTCCATATGTATGGGATGAGGTATTAGTATATCTGAGACATAATTTAAATGTGATAATTTGTCCTCTAAAAAGGGAAAAATGGAATGAATTGATCGTAAATTATGATATTTTGGTATTTCTTTTTCTTCGAAATAAGATACTAATCGCAACGAGAATGGAATTTCTACAATAATTGCAAAACTTTCTGATATCATTTGAGAATGAAAATTAGAAAAAAAAAAATTATTGTGGTTGTATCCAACGAATCGATTTTTATTAGAATCATTAACCAAAGAAATCAAAAAGTTCTGTTGATAGATTCGAGTAATTAAACGTTTTACAAGTACTAAACTAGATTTATTGTCATAACCAAAAACTTCCACAGGTTCGTAAAAAATCGAACCATTTAACCCATGATTATGAGCAAGTGCATAAATATATTCCTGAAAGAGTAGCGGATATAGGAAGTGTTGTTGCCGAGATCTATCCTTTTCTAAATATCCTTGTAATTCTTCCATTGACTTACATTTTTTCTACTTGAAACAAAAACAGTAGGCATTTCTTGGGTTATCAAATTATACATAGTGCAATATGGTCAGAACAAGGTATGTATTATGTATAAAAAAATATATATACCCCGGAAACAGAAAGTCCAATCAACAGATCTTTTTCCTCTCCCCTTCTATCTAATGGGTTTATCCTCGTTATAATTACTAGAGGTTCAAAAATCTTTTATTTTTGCAACCCGATCGCTCTTTTGACTTTGGAACAAATTCTTTTTGTCAGTATACTGTTTCTTCTACACATTCGTTTCCAATCTATAATAGAGAATAGTTAGGATTTTTTAAAAAAGAAAAAAAAAAGAATCAAAGGACCACTCACAGGAGAACCTTTTCCCGCATCAGGCACTAATTTTTTTTAACGTCTAATTAGATCGGGTAATTATTCAAATAAAGAATAGAAGCTCGTTGCTTTTTTTTACCAGAATTGGAGCCGTAGGGCTCTATCCATTTATTCACTAAACCCAACCGTAAATGTGAATTTTTTTTGTCTTCCTCCTAAAATAAAAACAAAATTTTGGACTGATCTGGTAAGGATCGACTCCAAATTCTACTCAAAAAAAAAAATAGGAATCTAATAAGAAATTAAGAAATTCCATTTTCTTCTTATTATTACGACATGCTGTTTTTTCCATCCATTACCTTTCAGGATCAGTCGCGGTTTTATAGACTCTACCAATAGTCTGGACGAATTCGTTACTTCATCCAAATGTGTAAAAGATCATAGTCGCACTTAAAAGCCGAGTACTCTACCGTTGAGTTAGCAACCCAGATAAATATGATTTGTAGATACGATCGAAATAAAAAAAATCAATTGAATTGCACTGTACAACTACGTCAAAACATTGAACTAACAAGAAATAGAAAGGAAAGATTTTATGATCAATTCTAAACACCAAAATAGCAAAATGAATGGATCGGATTCAAAAATAAAAAACAACGGATTCCAAATAGAAATATAAAAATTTACAGACCGCCCATTTTATCAAAATTTTTTATTTTCGTTAAGAAAATACATCTTGTATATGTATAATAGTAAATCCGGCAAACCCATCATTTGACCGAAGTAAAGGAAAAACCAATTAGGGGTCGGAATAAACGGATCCGCTTATCTACGATCGAATTATATTTGTTCGATACAACATTGTCAATATGAATGGAAAACAAATTCAATTAAATTAATACTTAATTAAGTATTGTATAATTAATTAAGTATTGTATTTAAGTATTAAGTAAATCAAATAAGAATTCGTGTTGGATTGGCACAACATAAATAAGAAATTTAGATGAAAAAAAAATAAGGAAAAGGTAGAGAAAAAGTATGAATACAACAAGAAAAGAGCAAATTTTGAGTAACTAATTGCCCAAAATAGATACTAGTTACCTTTTCTTGTTTATTTATTATTATTAAATCTTGTTTATTTATTATTATTAAAATAAATTTTGTTTTTTTTCTTTATGAGGGTCTTTCTTTAACTTTAAAATAATTCTGCCTTCCTTAAAATATAATGAACAGTTCCTGTAGGTTGAGCACCTTTTTCAAGGAAATAACGAATGGCAGGAACATTTAAATAAGTTTGATTCTGTATCGGATCGTAAAAACCCACTTTTTGAAGATCTCTTCCTTCTCTTCGGGATCGAACATCAATTGCAACGATTCGATAGATCGCTCATTGGGATAGATGTAGATAAATAATACCCCCCCCCCTAGAAACGTATAGGAGGCTTTCTCCTCATACGGCTCGAGAAAAAATGATTCTAATATTTATGTATATTCTGTATATAATGGCAAATAGATCCATAAAATCATGAAGTCGACTATAATTTGAGTCGTTTTTTGTTCTTACTTACAGATACAGAAAAAAAGAAATCTCATTCGTACTCATAACTCAAGTTGGGCAATTCTGAAAAAGTGCGAAGGTAACTCTTTAGACATTTCTTGAGTCGTCTCTAACCTCTTTTGTTTGTCTCGTCTCGAATCTATTTTTCTTCTTCATTATAATAAAATTAAAGAAAATTATTGAGACAATTGAAAATAGTGTTTCCTTGTTCCGGAATCCTTTCTCTTTACTTTGTAAAATCATTAGGTTTAGACATTACTTCGGTGATCCTTATTCCTTTTCAAAATGGCAGCAACATACCTTTTGTTTTTTGTTATTTCTTTCTATGAATAATACGAAAGATTAATTCCCTTGTAATATAATACACTTTTCATTTTCATCGAAAAAGTTTTACCAATTTCAACAAATTTTACTTTTTTATTTTATTTCAAACTTGTTCGAATTTTAACCCTTCGATTTCGATATTGAGGATATATTTACAAAGTTGGTCTAACTTATTAATTGTTACTAACCCTAGATTCTTCCCCCCGATAAATGAATCAATACTTTTTGTTCGAGCTCCATTATGTACTATTCCTATTTACCAACCCAACACAAATTAGGTTCCTAGCAAGAACAGAACAAACTATGTCGATTCAAGAGCATCTTCATTCCTATAGAAAATGGTGGATGTAAGAATCCACAACGAATCATGTCCTTCAAGTCGCACGTTGCTTTCTACCACATCGTTTCAAACGAAGTTTTACCATAACATTCCTCTAATGAAATTTCGAACCGGTATGGAATTGATTCAATATGGAATCATGAATAGTCATTGGCTCAAATGAAACAGATTTCTAAAAAAGACGAATAAACGCGTTTACTTAAGTCTTATTTACATCTTCAACAGATTGTTCGGGATGATGAATCATAAAAAGGATCATCCCTTTTTTTTTTCTAATTACTTTTTCATTTATGTGTTCGAAAAAAAAAAAAGGAAAGGCCTTTACTTAATAGAATAATAGAATAGATTTTCAATTCCGGAACAAAATCAGTTATTAACCAAATATAAGCTATTCCGATGACTCGAAAAGGTCGGAAGTCTCTCTATAATATAGATTTTTCACACTTATTCAAGTACCAAGGGTTCACAAAAATGAAGATTCAAATCGTTTTTTGTTTTCGTGAGTATGGAATAGAAGAGGTTTCGTGTAAGATAAAAGTCGTTATTCTTTCTTTCATCTGAAAGAGAAAATCAGAATCAAGAATAAGAAGAATCTAATCTTTTCATATCCATCATATACAACGAACAATTGTTACTGGGAGTAATCATGGATATTTAAAGGATCACAGATCCTTTTGACTTAACCAAGGGAAGGGGCCGCTGTTACTGAAATAGAACAATACAATAATAATACATAATATCTATTATACAGCATACAGACCAATTTTGTTTTACTTCAGATTCAAGAATCTTTCCTCCAATTCCATAAAAATGGAATATATAAATTTTCATCCATACAATCATTACATTATATTGATTTCAAATTATTCAATTGAATAAGCTAAAATACAAAAAAAGAAAATGGGATCCAGATCAATTTCTTTTTCCTATTTTTTCCTTAGAAGTTTTAAGACGAACGATGAAATGCAATTAATACAAAAAACTACGTAATCTTTAGTCTCTACATAAAGTGTGGAATTGGGATACACCATTTATTTTCTTTAGGCTTTCCTTGGGGAATGGAATAGAAAAAAGACCTTTTTTCTATTTCAATTCAGAATGCACCATGTGCGAATTCCCATTTCACGGGTATGGAACACAAGGTTTCCCTAAGTAACTAACTTCAATATGAATATGAGTATGAGCATACTCTGAATGGGAATGATCCACCCCCAATTCTTTTTTTAATTAAGAATTCAAAGAAATATCTTTATTTCTACCCGTACATTGAATTCAGAACAAAGAAGGGGTTGGGTCACACATTATATATATCCAATATCCAAGCAAGATTAAACAGAAAATTGTTAAAGAGAAGAATCTTTCGTTTCTGATGGAGACGATTTGGGACGGAAGGATTCGAACCTCCGAATAGCGGGACCAAAACCCGTTGCCTTACCGCTTGGCCACGCCCCATTTAGATTTCTATTCGACACTAATAAAGACTAATATTGGTATTGGTCATTCGTCAATCCCAGCCCAAATACATATGAAATACATTGTTGCTAGGATTCAACACATGTAAATATAGAATCACAAAAAATTCTTGATCAAATTCTTGATCATTACATAAAATTCAATTAAGATATTGTACGAAACTATAATTCCTTGTATTCTCATTTGAGAATGAAAGGAAAGATTTTTGATTTGGGAGAGTTCGAAGAAAAAGAAGGATTTTTTGACCCGCCTTTTCATTTTTCCTTCATAAAAAGAACTCAACCAAAATCAAATTTTCTAATCTACAAGAATGAAATGTTTGTTATGCTTAATATCTTTAGTTTAATCTGTATCTGTCTTAATTCCACCCTTTATTCGAGTAGTTTTTTCTTCGCTAAATTGCCCGAGGCTTATGCCTTTTTCAATCCAATCGTAGATGTTATGCCTGTCATACCTGTACTATTTTTTCTATTAGCTTTTGTTTGGCAAGCTGCTGTAAGTTTTCGATAAAATTTTGAATACTCTGCAAAATTCATGATTTATTCGAAAAAAAATTATAAAATAAAAATGGATAAGATCAGATAAGTTTTACATTATGAACCCTCGATTCAAAAATATAAATTCTTGTATATTGAATTGAATGACCGCGGTGATAAATTCGGATCAACTTATTTCCTCGTTCTGACATTCCAGTAAACAAGGACTTTCTAAGAACCCACAATACCCAATATCAGAACCTTTCTTTTCTTATTACCTTATTACAAAGTAGAAAGAAATTTGTAATAAATTACTTTTTTTTTCAAGATTCAAGAAAAGACTTCATTTTTGGGGTGTTATGCCAAAATAACGTATGTGATAAAAAATAGGCAATCTATTTCCTTTTTCTAAAAAAAATAATCTTGGAGATTGTGTAATGCTTACTCTCAAACTCTTCGTTTACACAGTAGTGATATTTTTTGTTTCTCTCTTCATCTTCGGATTCTTATCTAACGATCCGGGCCGTAATCCTGGACGTGAGGAATAAAAAATGTTGAGTTTTCTTTCTTTTTTTTTTATATATTCCATATCCCTATGATGAAAAAATAAAAGGATCCCATTTTTTCAAATTTGAAAGTCTGAAGTGATCAGAGGGAACGGAGAGAGAGGGATTCGAACCCTCGGTACAAATAACTCGTACAACGGATTAGCAATCTGCCGCTTTAGTCCACTCAGCCATCTCTCCCAATTCAAAATTGAAATTTTTTTTTATGTGATGTGAAGATTGAAACAAAAAAAACCTCGTTTTCTTTTTTTAATTATTTATTAGTAATAATTTATTATAAGATAGGATAAAGTAACGATAATAATATAAAAATAATAGAAATAATATATTAAAAACAAATTTTAAATTCTATAATTATATATTAAAATGGATAAGATATCTACGAATTTGATCAGTAATTCAATTTAGATAATGATTCGAAACAGAGATCTTATCCCCAATAGAATAGATATAGACAGAATCCCTTACTTCATTTCTTTTATTTTGTAAGAAAGGTGAATTCCCCCGGCCTGGTTAAGTACTGGCCGGGCCATTACATTATTTCTTTTTTTGTTCTGATAAATCATTTCATAGATCAAACAATTAAATTATGTATGATTTGATATCAAATCATACATAATTTAATTGTTTGTTGTTATTGAAGCAACAAAGAAAATGTCTATCCCCAGTCCTATGATAGAAGTGCCATTTCTTAGTAGTTAGTATTATTAATACTATACTAATAATAAGAATACTATTAATACTATAGAATATGAAAAGAATATGAAAGAATATTTTTCACATTCTTATTTAGTATTAAGTATATAAATATAAGTATTTTTTTCTCAATTTACTTAATTACTAACCGGAAAAGAACACATACATATAACAATTAATATTAAACAATATCAAATAATATTAAACAATATGAAAAATGAAACACACATATGTTATAACATATATAACATAACTCATTTACTTGTTCAAGGGACAAGCTTTATTTTATTTGAACATTTGAAATCCAATTGATCCGATTGATCCGAATTCAAATTCATAGGATCTGGCAGTTGAAGGGGAAGTTGAAAACGAAAAAAGAAATGCGGAATTCATCATTTTTATGTTATGGTCCAGCTTTAATAAATCCCTGGATTCGGAATGTCAGTTCAGTAATGACTTCCAGCAAATGAAAAGGATGACTTTTCATTTTATTTTATTTAATTATATTATTATATTATTTAATTATATTATTATATTTAATTATATTATTATATTAATTAATTATATTATATATAATATAAATTATATTATGAATTAGGATCAAGTATGATCAAGTCAAGTTTTATTTAAATAAGCTGCTTTCTATTCTTCGCCTATTTTTTTCAAGTACCTCCAGCGGGACGAAGTGCCAACACTAGAATTGTCATGAGTCTGATGCTATCTTAATTGTATCTCATTCCTTTGCTCATTCCTTTGTTCGACAAAAGGTTCATTCATATATAATAATGGAGATATGTAGCGGGTATAGTTTAGTGGTAAAAGTGCGATTCGTTCGATTAATAACTTAAATAGTTAAGGGATCTTTCGGTTTTTTCATATTCCGATCAAGATCAAAAAAAACTTTATTTCTTAAATTTAAAAGGTTTAATCCTTTTTCCCTCAATAGCATATTTGAGGAAGACTATACATTCTCACGATTTATATCCAAGGGTCAATTCCAAATTGAATACAAAAT